ATTCCCCTATTATTTATTAGTGAACAATAATTGAATAATTCCTTCATAGAGATAGAGGACATAATTCACATGGATATAGTAAATCTCGCTTGGGCTGCTTTAATGGTAGTCTTTACGTTTTCCCTTTCACTAGTAGTATGGGGAAGGAGTGGACTCTAGAAGTACTACTAATTGAGTTTAGGAACTAAACAGTATCACTTGTTTTTATAGATCGTTCGCCAAAGTTTTTTTTTCACTATTTCAATTTAAAATTTTATTTTTAAATTGAAATAGAAATGAAAAATATCTTCATTTCGAAATTCTCTTGGATTTTAGTTGAGTAATGTATTCTATGAATAATAAATATATATGAAGAATACTCTTTCAATCAAAGAAATATTTCAATTATTTCCGTGTTCGTATTTTGAAAGTAAAAAAAGTAAAAGGAATACAAATGGTAGGAAATTTATTCCAACTGAATTCTTCATAAATTTTCTATTTCGATGAACTGACTCTTACCAAAGTTAGATATGGACCATGAGGAAGAACGGAACTTTTTTTTTTATTTTGTTTACCTCTTTACTGTTCAAAGATCAAAGAGAAAACTATTCGGTTATTCCATTACGTGGATACACATTGGGAAACAACATAGTAGTTGTCCAACGAGATACTGCACATCCTAAAATATTGTCTTGGGCGAGTCACATATTGCGCCGCTTGTTTTAGTTTGACTATTTTAGAAATTTTATTTATGTTTTGCTTGTTTTATTGAACCCATTTCATATCATGGTTCAAACGTTAAAAGTCGACGGGTTTTACTAATCCTTTTCGAAATCCGAAGAAGTCATTGATTCTTTCGATCGGGATTCATATTGAAAATAATCAGAAATCTAGGAATTCGAATCGTAAAAGTCGCTTTCGATTATTTCAAATTAATTTAATTGAAATCAACACAAATTAAATACAAATAGATAAAGTAAAGAAATAGAATTGGGATACTATATAATATACATTATCACTATATATATTATATATACGTAATTAATTATATATACGTAATTAAATCGATTTCTATATATAGAAAAGGAATATGATGATACTATTGTAGATTGATCTATGATACTATTGTAGATTGATCTATATTAATCTATATTAAATTAACCCGCATTACAATACAACTTTATACACTACAATAACAATACTAGATAGTATGGTAGAAAGAAATATCTGAATCTTTCTACCATACTATCGTATCTCATAGAATACGACTGATTCTAGTCTGCCCATTTCATTTAAGACGCGAAATTTTTATCCTTTTCTAATTTTTATCCTTTTCTTCTCTGCAATTATTGATAAGAAATAAAAAATCAAGTTTAATTCAAATTAATCACCTTGGCTGACTGTTTTTACGTATATTATAAGTAAAAAAGCAGTAGGAACTAGAATAAACAGTGCAGTAGCAATAAATGCGAGAATATTTACTTCCATAATCTCTTAATTTTTCTTTAATTCGCAATAACTCGGGAGTTAATCCCATAGAGATAATAAATCTTTCGCCTGTAAATTCAATGGGATGCATTACATCTCGATGATATCGAATCGGATCAATATCATGAATAACAATATCGGAGCTATCAAATCGATTCATCGTCAAGAATTGAATAGTATAACATAGGACGATCTTTTATCCATACTGAACTCAAAATTGGATTCCCGATACAATCAATAATTCCTTTATTTATTTATCATTCTTTTCCATTCTTTCTTTTCTATAACCTACCGCCCTCTTTGTACAATCATCTGATGAAGTATCATCTAACCGCCTTTCCACTTACCATTGGTTCTAAACAAACCCCAACAAACAATAGAAGCTCAATGAAAAAAAAGGAAGGAGCTAAGTTATAAACTCCTTTTTTTAATGATCCAATCTTCTTGGAAAACAAAAGAAGTATGATAAAGACGAGTACAAATTCCGGTATAAAAAAATCGAATATTCCATCAAATTAACTATTTTTTTATATATTTATATATAAATTTAAAAAGTTTGTTCTTTCAAGGAAAAACCTTTATAAAAAAATAAAAAAAAAAAAAAAAATTCATTACCTCGCTAATAAAAAAGTGATCCTTGTTTGATCTTTATTTTTTGAATATCCTCTTTCATTGGATTAGGAATGGGACGCATATATCAAAAGCTCAATGCGAAATTTGAATGAGATAGATTATTTCAAATTAGTAAAATTTGAAATTGAGGTTACACAAAATAGGGCCCGAAAAGGATATACTTTTATTTTAATCTTAAAAAAAAAAGTATTCTATACTATTCTATACACAGTAACTATGTTCAATTTATTTTACATTGTACAAATTCCATTTATGTATGTACTCCCGGGAAACATACTCTACTCTATTTCATATTTCACAGATCGGGAGTAATTGAAAAAGCCAGACCCAGTACAGTACGGTATCCCGTGGAATCCTGAATCTGATGCTAATAATATAATAATTGTACTAATCCACATATGCCTCTCTCCCATCAATCGAATCGGTACTAGTCGAAGAAATGGAAATTCCCCCATTTGGTTGATGATAAATGTGAAACGAAAAAGAAAAAAAGAAGAGGGATCGCTGTTGGGAATGAAATTATGTTATTTGGACTTCTTTTCACAAAAAATAGAGAGATGAATTGATATAGTTTTTTATTGGATTTGGATTCGTCGGGACTGACGGGGCTCGAACCCGCAGCTTCCGCCTTGACAGGGCGGTGCTCTGACCAATTGAACTACAATCCCAAGTAAATACCATAATAAAATAAAGTATACATATTTTTATGATTTCATTCTAACCCTTTCAATTTCGATTAGAATTGGCGTGTTGTAACAGAGCTGCGAGTGTGATATATCGATACCCATATGTATATGTACTTTAGTGAGAGCAGCCGGTATTACTAGTAATCCTTTCGTTATTGCCAAATCAATTGGATAATCACTCGTTCAATCAAAAAACTTTTTTTTTATTTACTCTTTTCCTTAAACTTTACTTTATAGTTACGGATCCTGATATGAATCTAGATCATTAGCAAGATCAGAATTTCTTGTAAAAAGAGAGTAAATAAATAGTGGTATAGATATATCATAAAATGGATTTCTTCCGTATTGGGATTGGGGGATCGGGCATTTCTGGAGAGCAACAAATGGGTTATATTATATCATTTCATGGCGGATCGGCAAATTATTGGGCCGAGCTGGATTTGAACCAGCGTAGACATATTGCCAACGAATTTACAGTCCGTCCCCATTAACCGCTCGGGCATCGACCCAGGAAGAATCAATTCCAGGCTTATTGATAATCCACGATCAACTTCCTTTCGTAGTACCCTACCCCCAGGGGAAGTCGAATCCCCGCTGCCTCCTTGAAAGAGAGATGTCCTGAACCGCTAGACGATGGGGGCAGACTTGCACGACCGCCATCATACTATGTTCATAGTATGAATAGTTTTTTAAAATTGTCAATATAATGGAATGGTATGACTCGATACGAAGGATCTTTCCGTCTTTCACGATTCTTTCTATACAATTTTTTTCGATAAAAGTTTGGTTCAAAGGCCACGCCGAATCTCTTTATCCGAATCTCTTTATCAATGATTCAATGAAATATCTTGGATCTATGTTAAATTAGTGGATACATGTATCACTCAAATGAATTTAGTTATGATGTCAATTAGGATAGTCTTGAAACAATTCATTGTATTGATATTTATCAAATCCAATATCAATAAACCGTTTTATTTTACCTATATTATATACTCTATATTAAATTATATTAAATTATTTAATTTACTTTTACTGGATAAAGTTTACTGGATAAAGAAAATTTTTCATTCCTGAATGAACCCTTATACTTATTATAAGATATATCTATGTACATCTATTATAATAAGTATATATACTAATATAATAAGTATATATACTAAACTCATAGTGTCTTTATTCAGGAATTGGATCAAACAAGCCCTTTTAACTCAGTGGTAGAGTAACGCCATGGTAAGGCGTAAGTCATCGGTTCAAATCCGATAAGGGGCTTTGATTTTTTCATAAATCATAAAACTCCGGCAGTAGTATTCATATTTGAAGTGCGAATAAAGATATTAAAGATATTGTTGATCTTTGTAATAAAGTAATAAAAAAAAAGTAACAAACCGTATAATTTAATATTTTAATATATAATCAAAATTATAACATTATAATTAATTATAGTATGGTTATAAATTTGCTATTTTAATAAATTAAATATATTATTAAATAAATAATATAATTATTATATTATAATATAATTATTATATTATAAATATTATATTAAATATTATTATATTATAAATATTATATTAAATATTATAATGAATGTAAGGATAAGTCGTCTCGTTAAATCTTCAAATATTACTATTCCTTTCCTATTTTCCATTATTCCAATTAAATCGATTAGAAATCAACAAAATAAAAAGTAAGTGGACCTAACCCATTGCATCATAATTATATCCACTATTCTGATATTAAAATTCGATAGAGATGAAATTGGATCTTTTTTTTCTTTGGACTACGCGGGAATCTGTCGATATATCCGATTTAATCTTCTTGTTCCTAGACGTTCTATAGGAATAAATTAGGAATGAATAAATTACTATTCCCTTCCTTTACCGAGAAACATTTATTCCATGTCACAACATATGAGCCATTTTAAATATCTTTCTTTGATTCCAATTCCAGAACACAAGATCCGTTTTATTAGTTATATCTTATATATCTATTTATATATCTAGCAAATCGCTATTTCATGTACTAAATATTTCCATCCATATTGATACATGCAATATTTTTGTTCCGACAACGTAATGGGGAATGTATGCGAGAAGGGTACTTTCATTTCGAGTCTCATATTATTTAATATTTAATTAACTAATATGTATTTAATTCAATACAATATATTAATTTAATAATAGGAAATTTATTAAAAGAAAATAAAAGAGT